ATCCAGTTTGATAGATTCACCCTCGGAAACAAGAAGTTCTGGCCCTGGAGGGATAATATCAATCACTTGACGTCCATCCGATGCATCCACTATGGTTATTTCGTACCCCCCTTTTTCTTTTCGTATGATTTTGTTTACTATACCCGCCGCTGTAGCGTTATAAACATTATTGTTACTCTTGCTCCCGTCGGGATAAATCTGACCCCTTCCCCTGTTTCCGCCTACGTATATGGGATATTTTAAGAAGTGAATGTCTTTCTTAGTAGTGGGGTCCGGGGAAAGAATAGGAAAGGTGATTTCACTATATTTTTGACCAGGAACAGGACCTATCACAAGAATATTTTTTTTAGTGGGGCGATAGCTCTGAAAAGACAGATTTCCCGTCTTTTCTTTAATCTCGGGCGAAATACGATCGGGGGGGGCTAATTCAAAACCCTCAGGTAAAATAAGAACTGCCCCTACATTCAAAGCCCCTTTTTTACCATTAGCAAGAACTTGTTTCAGTTGCAGATCATAAGGAATTCGAACAACTGCTTCAAATACAGTATCAGGTAGTATCGCTTGTGGAACCTTGATATCCACGGGTTTGTTCGCCAAATGGCAATTGGCACATACAATACGGCCAGTCGCTTCTCGTGGATTTTCATAACTCTGCTGTGCAAAAATGGGATACGCTTTTGAAATGGGTGCCCGAGTTATTATATATATGATGAGCGATACGGAAATGAATCGAATAATCTCTTCCTTTATCCAAGAAAAAGTATTTCTAGTTTGCATGGTCCAATCATTGATCCCAAAAATTTCTACAATAAAATTTGCTAAGTCACTAGTATAGTTACTTATCTACGATTCTGCTAGATACTGAAATAATTTGGGTGGAATATTGAAGGACTCCCCGGGTTGGCTAGAAAGAATAAGTATATTTTGGGCTCTTTTACTTATGTACAAAGTAACAAACATTATAATTGGACCGTTCGATCATTTTTCAATCATTCATTGAATGATAAATCACTACAAGTGACGGAGATACGCGATTTAAATAACGAAAAATAAAATATTTAAAAATTGTATCTAAAATAACTGGAAAAGTAGAAACAAGACCGGATATAATGTGATCGTTATGATCAAATCCAAAATCTTTGTAGATAGAGCCAATCATTAGTTCCCAACCATGGGGCGAATGGAATCCTATGCATAAATCGGTTAATAAAAGAATAGAAAAAGCTTTTATTGTGTCGCTTAAATTATATATAAATTCTTGAAGACAAGAGTTAATAAAAATAAGGTCTTCATTACCTAGAATAGAATAAACACTTAGAATAAGGAAAGAAATTATATTTGTTGAGAAATGTAAAATCGTATGTATACGACTCTCATTGTGCATCTTGATCAATTGTATCGTTTCTTTGTAGACTCCAGCATGGAGTTTTTGTAAATGTAAAGGCCCTTCCGGGTATTCCTTTATCATTTCGTCGAAGAGGGATAGTTCCTCTAATTCTATGAATTTTTTTAAAATACCCTTTTCTTCAATATCATTTAAAAAAATTTCGGAGGGCCTAGTATTCCACCACTTATTAATCCAAGATTCCAGACTTTTGTTAAATGTAAATGAGAGAGCGATCCACCAAGGTAAAAATACTATAGATGCAAGATATAGAAGGGAAATAAATGCTTTCTTTTTTGCCATTTGCCCGTCTGTGAATTTTGAAATTAACTCGGCTCATTCGTCGACTCTATAGGATACTAATATTTCGATCAAGTATCAGTTCTATTACATTACAAGTCTCGAGTCTATATCCCGATTTTTGATTTGTGATTAAGTACAGTGTTTGGTCCTTGAATTTCGAAAGAAAAGAGGAAAACAATATATAATAGAAAAATACAGAAATAGAATAATAAAGAGTCCATGAATGACTAAATAAACTCTCTCTCTCTATATATATATTATTCTTTCAATATATATCAATTGCTCAAATTCGAAGCAATTGTCTCCTTTGGAGGACTGCACGAAAGAGCCATTTTTTATTCAAATTAATCAATATTATTTGCATTTCGAGACGCAAGAACTCCCCGGTTATCAAGATATCAAAAAATTTCTAAACAAAACTTGCGGGTCACCCGCAGTACAGGAATAATTAATAGGAATTCTTTATGCCGAAATGTTTTGATATATATGATATGAATCTATTATTTCAATTTCTTACTTCTTTCGTTAATGAATTGATTTCAGTCGATTTGACTATGCATAAAAAAAAAAGGAATTTATGGACAAAAACTATTTCGTTTTATGGTTGTTTCATGTACGTTTACTTTTCTTGTTCTAATCAGCGTTCGACAGAAACTTCAGTTAAGTTATGCTATAGAAAAAAGAGAAAGAGAATTCTTGAGTTATCTTTTTTCTTTACCTGTTGTTAAGAATAACAAAGCTTTTACTTTTTTTTTTTCAAAAAACTTCAATTGGTACACGCAAAAAATAGGCCAATTCGGCGGCTTTTTGTTCAATTTCTCGTAGAGTCAAATTCTCATCGATACGAGTCAAGGGAATGGACCCCTGGCCCCTGATTTCGATATAAAGTATAGGACGAGAAAACATACCCTCTTTAACTTCCATTCTGATGGATTGAATGTCTTTCATAAGGAATCGCAGAAGGATCCGACGATTTTTTCCAGGAAATCCCCAACGAAAAATACACACTATTCCTTCTTTTATATCGAATCGATCATAACCGCTACCCACATTCCACGCAATTGTGCACCACAAATAGGAACTAATAAAAAGACCCGCAATTCCATAGAAAGACATCACGATTCCTTGTGGAAAAAAAATGATTTGCTGCGAGGGAAATAACGGTAGAAAATACCTACCAAGATAACTATAAGTTCCAACCAATAAAAACCCTAATGAACCTAAAAAAAGGATAAAGGCCCAGCAGAAATTACTCGGTTTTCGAGACCCCGCTATAAATTCTATCCATATCCGGTCTGATCGCCAACTCATACTATACTACATCTAGTTGCATTGTATTGTAATTGGGAGGAACCCCAATAAAATTGACTTTAATTTTTTTGTTTCCGAAGTAACCCTCATCAACTAGCACTATATATGATGTGAAGCTTTAGGAGTAATTCATCAATTGCTTAGAGTTAAACTAAACTAAAAAATAACATCCCTTTTCTATGTATTATTTTTTATGTATTATATATATATGATTTTTTATAGATATCCCCAGACATGTAGATATAGTTACTTTACGCTTCAGAAATCTTACCGATACCAATTTTTTTTCAAAAAGCTATAAGTAATTTACTCATATATGATGTTTATGCATACGAACTTCTGCTCGGGGGAAACTGCCATTCTACTAAATAGATATTTGTGTTATGCTCCAAGTAAGCCTAAGTCTTTAAAAAAAATAGAAAAAAAAACGATTTAACCCCATAATATCTAAAAAATTTTGTTTTTTTGAACATAAAGAAATAAAGAAACCATACCAATTGCCGGAAATACTAAGCCCACTAAAGGCACAAAAATAGCGGGTAAGTTGCTGATTGTTGTCATAGAATGGTTACCTCTTTATACCTCTTTTTTATTATTGTTATATTACCATTTTAATCTGTTATTGTTATAAAGATATCTTATACGTCATATATAATTATACTTAAGTCAGTATTGAATATATACAAGGAGATATACAATATAAGAGTATATTATGTAATATATATATATACTACGATATAATAAGGAATAAATATAATAGGGAGTCAAAATACTAATATATAATCTATTATAGTAAGTATATAATAAATGGAAATCAAAAGTGTAAATAAATGGGCTTATTCATCTTTCTATATGAAATAGATGTATGATAATCAACTTCTTTATTATTTTATTTTTTTTATTATTCTTATTATTTTTCTATATCTATTTATTCTAAATTTTTTCTAGTATATTGGAATGTTTTCATTTTAATTTAATAACGATAAAAAAAATCCCATAATTCTTTTCTACAATTCAATCTTATGTTACTAAATAAAAATACATTCTTCAGACTTTTCCTTTTATTCCTATAAATTAAATAGTAGAATTAATTTAATCATTTAATTCATTTTTAAATATTAAATATATTAAATTAAGGCTTATACGTTTCTACTTGAATTGCATTTTCTTTCAAAGGAAGGAAAGCATGGAGCTGAAATAATTCACTCAGAACTGCTTTTAAAGGATTACGTGGTACGATTGGATCAAATAAGCCCTTATCGAATAAATATTCAGCTACTTGTGAACCCTCAGGTACTGTCTTATTCAATGTTTGTTCAATTACTCTTTTACCAGCAAATGCAATGTAGGCATCGGGTTCGGCAATAATGATATCCCCCAACATACCAAAACTAGCCGTCACCCCACCCGTAGTAGGAGATGTAAGGATTGCTACATAGAATAACTTTTTATTTGATTGATAATCATATAAAGCAGAAGATATTTTAGCCATTTGCATCAAGCTCAAACTTCCTTCTTGCATGCGTGCGCCGCCGGAAGCACACACTAGAATAAGAGGTAAAAATTGATTGGTAGCATACTCGATCAACCGTGTTATTTTCTCACCCACTACAGATCCCATACTACCCCCCATAAACTGAAAATCCATAACCCCAATTGCTACGGGAATACCATTTAGTTTACCTGTACCTGTTTGAACAGCCTCAGTTAATCCTGTATTTCTTTGATAAGAATCAATACGATCTTTATAAGGTTCTTCCTCCGAATGAAATTCAATAGGATCCAGAGAGGCCATGTCTTCATCCATAGGGTCCCAAGTACCCGGATCAAGCAAAAGTTCGATTCTATCCGAACTACTCATTTTCAAATGACATCCACAATGTTCACAAATATTCATTTTTGATTTAAAAAATTTCTTATAATTTAATCCATAACAATTTTCGCATTGAACCCACAAATGCCTGTATTTTTGAGTTACATCTAAATCATTAGAACTTTCTCT